AGCATGGATAAGAGCCGAAATAGGGGTAGGCCCTTCCATGGCATCGGGTAACCAGACATGAAGGGGAAATTGGGCAGATTTAGCAACTGCGCCGGAAAATAATAGGAAGGCACATAAAGTAACAAATAAAGGATTAACTTCATTATTATAAACCAAGTTTTTTAGTATTTCAAACAAATCCCGAAATTCAAAACTACCTGTTATCCAATAAAAACCTAAAATTCCTAATAATAACCCAAAATCTCCGACACGATTAGTTACAAACGCTTTTTGACAAGCATTCGCCGCACTGGGTCGGGTGAACCAAAAACCTATTAATAGATAAGAACACATTCCAACTAATTCCCAAAAAATATAAATTTGTATTAAATTCGAACTAGTAACTAATCCCAACATTGAAGTATTGGAAAAACTCATATAAGCAAAAAATCTCACATATCCCCGATCATGAGACATATAATTGTCACTATAAATAAGAACCATAATACCAACACTTGTGATTAATATTGACATAATAGAAGTAAGTGGATCAACCAAGTAGCCAAACTCTAAAGAAAAACCATTATTGATGGTCCAAGACCATACAGATTGATAGGCAGAATTGTTATTTAGTTGCTGAATAAAGAAATGGGCTGAAAAAAGCATAACTATACTTAATAATAAAACACTCGGAAAAGCCCACATACGGCGAAGATTTTTGGTTGCCGTTGGAAAAAGTAGAAGTCCTGCTCCTATTAACATAGGAACTGGAAGTGGAATGAACGGTATGATCCATGAATATTGATATGTATATTCCATAAAAAAATAAATAAAAAAAATTATCTTAATGTTTCTGATTCACCGGTTCTTATTTCTTTTCTTTTGAAAGCGATCGATTAATAAAAAAAATTAAGATATATAAAATAAAACTTAATATAATATAGAATTTTCCAGCCTTAATTATTCGGAATCTTTCCAAACTACTTCAACTATTTCAAATGAAGATGAAGAGTTAGGGTTAGTCAAATGATATGAACAAGTTACGAGTGAAAAATAAATATGTACTTTGTTTATTATTAAGTTTCTTATTAATATTGAATTGAATTGTTAATATGAAATTTAAATTTTTAAGTAAAATTTTATGAAGATAAAAACGAAAAATTGCATTTTCGGTCTAATTATTACGTATTTCTAATTATTACGTATTAAAATAATTTTTTTTATATCTATAGAGCAAGGATAAATAATGACAGCAAAAACAGTATTTTATACGAATAATAGGAACCATAACTTGAACTTGTTTAATTAATATAATAGAAAAAGAAAAATTATTAAAGTTTTTTTAGGAGAGGTATTGGTTTTTTAAACCTTTCGATGTATTTTATTACATGTAAGAATGTAACATGACAAAAAAAGAAAGCAAACACGCAACCCCTTTGTTTGTATTTTTTTTTATTTTAATTTGATTTTATCAACTTCAATCTATTCTATTTGGCATAGTAGATCTTATTGTTCTTAGTAATATTTTAGACGATTTTTCCATAGACCTTGGGAGTGTAATTTAGAGAATAACTAGATAGAGATTATAGTAAAGAACAATTGATTTTGAACAATAGATGTCTTTCACATCCAACCGACGAACCTATTATCATTTTTTAATGGCAGTTCCAAAAAAGCGCACCTCTAGTTCAAAAAAACGTATTCGTAAAAATAGTTGGAAAAGGAAGGGGTATTGGGCAGCATTGAAAGCTTTTTCGTTAGCGAAATCTCTTTCTACCGGTAGCTCAAAAAGTTTTTTTTATGTGACAAATAAATAATAAACCAATAGACTAAATAATCTGGATCGGTCTAATTCGAAAAAGAGTCTAATTTTTGTTAGAATTTTATTTATTTATAAGTTTTTTTTTCTAAACTTTAGAAGTTATCAAAATAATATAAATAATATAATAATAATAGTAAAATAATCTAAATTACTATTTTTTTTTTCATTTACATTTAATAAAACAAAATTATTTCCCTTCTCTAATGTTTTAACCTGATCAATAACAATATTAAATTGAATTTATTTTGTTTTTTTAGTAGAAATAAGAATTCGGTTGTCTACTGAATTTAAAAAATGAATGGTATTCTTTTGTTTGAAAAAAGAATAAACGCAAGCACAAGGTTTCACCTTTGGTTTTGGTATGCTTTATCATTTTCAAGATGGGGATTCTCACCTTCCCCATCGACTTGACTCGATAATCCATTTTTGTTTTTAGTTCTATCCATGGATTGAAGTCAAAATTATCTAGTTACAAACGTTCCGTTTTATTTTCAGGAGACTGTAGAGTAATAAACTACGAAACGAAAAATCCCGTTCCGTTGTTAGTTAAGTTAAAAAAACGGATACCCTAAAATGAAAATAATAATAAATAAATAATAAACAAAACGATTTGAAACAAACTTTTAGTCATCAATTTGAATGTTTCCTAAAAAAATATGGAATTAACCGCCTCAATCTCGACGATTGAATAAAAATAGGTTATTATGATTTCGAATAAGCCGCTATGGTGAAATCGGTAGACACGCTGCTCTTAGGAAGCAGTGCTAGAGCATCTCGGTTCGAGTCCGAGTGGCGGCATGGCTTTTTCTAAAAGAGTAAGCCCTATAATGAATTCAATTCCCGATTTCAATTCCTATAATTGAGGCTCCTCGTTTTTAATAATTTTTATGATATTTTCAACTTTAGAGCGTATATTAACTCATATATCCTTTTCAATCATTTCAATTGTAATTACAATTCATTTGATAACTTTATTAGTCGATGAAATCGTAGGACTATATGATTCATCAGAAAAGGGGATGATAGCTACTTTTTTCTGCATAACAGGATTGTTAGTTACTCGTTGGATTTATTTTGGGCATTTACCATTAAGCGATTTATATGAATCATTAATTTTTCTTTCGTGGGGTTTTTCCATTATTCATATGATTCCGTATTTTAAAAAACAAAAAAACCATTTAAGCGCAATAACCGCGCCAAGTGCTATTTTTACCCAGGGTTTCGCTACTTCGGGTCTTTTAACTGAAATGCATCAATCCGCAATATTAGTACCTGCTCTCCAATCCCATTGGTTAATGATGCACGTAAGTATGATGGTATTGGGCTATGCAGCTCTTTTGTGTGGATCATTATTATCACTAGCTCTTCTAGTCATTACATTTCGAAAATTCATAAGGATTTTTAGTAAAAGCAATAATTTATTAACTGAGTTATTTTCCTTTGGTGAGATTCAATACGTGAATGAAAGAAACAATGTCTTACAAAACACTTCTTTGATTTCTTCTCAGAATTATTACAGGTATCAATTAATTCAACAATTGGATCGATGGAGTTATCGTATTATTAGTTTGGGGTTTATCCTTTTAACCATAGGTATTCTTTCGGGAGCAGTATGGGCTAATGAAGCATGGGGATCCTATTGGAATTGGGATCCAAAAGAGACTTGGGCATTTATTACTTGGACCGTATTTGCGATTTATTTACATATTCGAACAAATAAAAATTTTGAAAGTGTAAATTCTGCAATTGTGGCCTCAATGGGCTTTTTTATAATTTGGATATGCTATTTTGGAGTTAATCTATTAGGAATAGGGTTGCATAGTTATGGTTCATTTACATTACTATCTAATTGAATTGAATAAAGTACTTGACAACTAGAAGCATAGGACAGCCTACGTATATATATGAAAACCATCAAGAACCATTTGAATCATTCCATTTCCATTACTTGATTCAAATGGTTCTCGAAAATGTCAAAAATATCTGGTTATATGGTTATAATAGAATTCCAATTTTTTATTTAACTTAAGAGCAGAAAAATACTTTTTTTATTGTACAATGAACGATTTAAAAAATCATCGTATTTTATATTTTGGTTTATTCACAAAAACTATCTATAAAAATAATTCGATATAATAGCTTCGACCTTGTCAACTGATAATGCGAAAACGAAATCGGGATAAATACCAATACCTATTACAGGTAAAAGGATAGAAATCGAAACAAATAACTCTCGCGGTCCAGAATCAAAAAAATAAGAGTTTGGGGCATTAAAAAGCTTGTATCCATAGAACATCTGGCGTAACATAGATAATGAATAAATAGGAGTTAATATCATTCCAATTGCCATTACAAAAGTAATTAATACTTTTGTCATTAAAAGATATTTTTGGCTAGTAAGTATTCCAAAAAAAACTATCAATTCGGCAACAAAACCGCTCATGCCCGGTAATGCAAGCGAAGCCATTGATAAGATACTGAAAGTCGTGAATATTTTTGGAATTGCGATAGCCATTCCGCCCATTTCGTCGAGATAAACAAGTCGTATTCTATCATAACTCGTTCCGGCCAAGAAAAAAAGCGCAGCGCCAATAAATCCGTGAGAAATTATTTGTAAAACGGCCCCATTGAGCCCTGTATCGCTTATAGAACCAATTCCTATAATTATGAAACCCATATGAGATACAGAGGAATAGGCTATTCTTTTTTTTAAATTACGCTGACCGGGAGATGTTGAAGCTGCATAGATTATTTGAATTGTGCCTACTATCATCAACCAGGGAGAAAATATAGAATGGGCATGGGGTAATAATTCCATATTGATCCGAACCAATCCATACGCTCCCATTTTTAATAAGATTCCGGCTAAAAGCATACAAGTACTATAATGTGCCTCTCCATGGGTGTCTGGTAACCATGTGTGTAAGGGTATGATCGGTGATTTGACAGCAAAAGCAATAAGAAATCCAATATAGAATATTATTTCTAGTGCTACAGGATACGATTGATTAGCTGATGTTTCAAAATTTAATGTCGGCTCATTGGAACCATATAAACCAATACCTAGAACTCCCATTAATAAAAAAATGGAACCTCCGGCAGTGTACAAAATAAATTTTGTAGCTGAATACAAACGTTTCTTTCCCCCCCACATCGATAGAAGTAGATAAACGGGAATTAATTCTAACTCCCACATGATGAAAAAAAGTAAAAGGTCTTGAGAAGAAAAGGGTCCTATTTGACCGCTATACATTGCTAACATTAGGAAATGGAATAGTCGGGAATCTCGAGTAACGGGCCAAGCCGCTAAAGTAGCTAAAGTTGTGATAAATCCTGTCAGTAAAATGGGTCCTATAGAAATTCCATCTATTCCCAACCTCCAGTAAAAATCAAAAAAATTGATCCATTTATAATTCTCCGTTAGTTGCATTAACGGATCATCCAATTGGAAACGATAACCGAATGCATAGGTTGTTAGAAGGAGTTCGAGTATACATATACATATAGTATACCACTTTATTACCTTATTTCCTCTATGAGGAAGAAAGAAAATTAAGGAACCCGCGGATATTGGCAAAACTACAATTAGCGTTAACCAAGGAAAATTATTCATGGTAAAAACAAAATAAACTTGGACCAGAAAAACCCGTGCTCGAAATAAATATATTTTGAGCGCGGGTTTTTGTCGGTAAGGGTAAAAAAATCAAATGTATTCGAGTAGGGTTTTGTGGAACGTATTAATAAGCTAGACCCATACTTCGAGTTGTTTCATGCCATAAATAAACGCGAACACTCAAGAAATCCGTTGGGCAGGCGGATTCACATCTCTTACAACCAACACAGTCCTCTGTTCTTGGAGCAGAAGCTATTTGCTTAGCTTTACATCCGTCCCAAGGTATCATTTCTAATACATCGGTTGGGCAGGCTCGCACACATTGAGTACACCCTATACACGTATCATAAATCTTTACTGAATGTGACATTGAATCTATAAATTTTTGAACGTCAGAAATTTTCGATCTAGTAAACTTGTAAATGACTCATATATTTAGACACCAGATGAATCAATAATTTACCAGAAATTTTGAAACAATCTACTTCTGGATCGACTCATGCGATAGAGCCAAGATACTTTGATTTCTTACATTTTCGAAAACATGGATTAGATTTAATGTATGGTCATTTAATTCGAATTTATGAATATTAAAATTTCAATGATTAATACAATACTACTTATTCAACAAATTCGATTGATTGATACGAGTTGATTTTCTGTTACGATAAATTGACGAAACAATAGCCGGTCCAATAGCTGCTTCAGCGGCGGCAATAGCTATAACAAAAATTGAGAAAACATTTCCTTTTAATTGCCGACTATCAAAAAAATCAGAAAATGTTACGAAATTTATATTAACCGCATTCAGTATAAGTTCAAGACACATAAGGGCTCTAACCATATTTCGGCTCGTGATCAATCCATAGATACCGATAGAAAATAAGTAGGCACTCAAAACAAGTACATGCTCGAGCATCATTGACTAACTCCTTATCAATTTTGATTCATTTCAATATGAACTGAACAACAATTCAACAGATTCAATTGACTAGAATATAAAGTCCGGAACAAAAGAATATATTGTATTGGTAATAGATTAAATAAAAGAATTTCTATTTTGGATTTTAGACATAACCAATACCGATTTAAAAATTGAAGATAAAAAAATGTAATAACACAGAACAGAATTGAATTTGGATTACTGTTGCTAATTCTAGAGATTTCTTACTGGCGCGCTACGGCAATTGCGCCTATCAAAGCGACTAAAAGAATTATCGAAATGAATTCAAATGGAAGAAAAAAATCTGTTGATAAATGAATTCCAATTTGTTGACTATTACTTATCAAATCTTGCTCTATAATCTGGTTTGATCTTGTAGTCCAAATAATCCCGTACCATGACGTATCTGTAATAGTAACCATTAGTAAAAAAAAAATACTTGTACAAACTGGCAAAGTAAACCCGTCCCCAACAGTCCAAAGATTAAAATCTTTGTAATATTCTGAACCATTCATGAACATCACAGCAAATACAATTAAAACATTTATAGCTCCCACGTAAATAAGAAGTTGTGCAGCAGCTACAAAATAGGAGTTTAATAGAATATAGAATAAGGATATACAAACAAGAACCAGTCCCAATGAAAAGGCGGAATAAATGGGGTTGGTAAATAATACCACACCTATACCTCCTAGTATAAGACCCGATCCCAGAAAGACTAAAAGAAAATCATGTATTGGTCCAGGCAAATCCATTATATGTAAAATAAGAGATAAATAAATCAAAATGTTTTTCATGACCTTATTGAGACCCGACCAGAAATTTTTTTCTAATTTTTGAGAAATTCCTAATTAAATCCTAAGGGATATGACTAAATGTAGGTACAATTATTGGGCTAATTTTATTCTTTATCTGAAGGAGTAGTTCTAATCCGAAACTTTAGATTTCGAAATATATACAGATATATTAATTAATAGATTATAGATTAATAGATTTTCAATCCAAATTAAGACTTGGTTCTTACCAACCAATCAATACTTGGAATTTGTAGTTATTGACCAAACAAAACGAAAGAACCCCTAATTTCTTTAAATTAGATCAAAACCGAACCTTAGTATTGTTAAAGTAATTGGAAATTATTCTTTAATTAAGAGATTTACTTATTTTTTATTTGAGGCGAATTAAAAATTGTTCTAATTGTATAATCGTCAATTACTGACATTGGTAAACGACCCAAAGAAATTTGATTATAATTTAATTCGTGACGATCATAAGTAGAAAGTTCATATTCTTCAGTCATTGATAAACAATTTGTTGGACAATACTCAACACAATTACCACAAAATATACAGATTCCGAAATCAATACTGTAATTAAGTAATCGTTTCTTGCGAATATCCGTTTCCAATTTCCAATCAACAACGGGTAGATCTATAGGACATACGCGAACACATACTTCACAAGCAATACATTTATCAAATTCAAAATGAATTCGACCACGGAAACGCTCCGCGGTGATTAACTTTTCATAAGGATATTGAATAGTTACGGGTAAACGATTTGCGTGGGATAAAGTAATCATGAAACTTTGACCAATGTACCTTGCAGCCCGTACTGTTTGTTGACCATAATTCATGAACCCAGTTACCATAGAAAACATATCGTGAATATATATGAATAATTTTATGTTTGTTTATTTCTCTTGGTTGAGACAAGTTGTGAATATAGAATATTCCTTTACAGCGAAAAGAGTTGGGAAGAAGTTGTTAATAATAGATTACCGAGCGAGATAGGTAAAAGAAATTTCCATCCAAGATTTAAGAGTTGGTCCATTCTTAGCCTCGGCAAAGTCCATCTTGTTGTGATAGGAATGAACAAGAACAAATAAGTTTTAGCTAATGTAATAAAGATACCAATTGTCGCTCCAAAGACTCCACCCATTTTATTTATTTCAAAAAACTCAGAAACATATATGTCCGGAATAGAGATATTCCAACCTCCCAAGTAAAGAACTGTTACAAATAATGAAGAAACTAATAGGTTTAGATAGGAAGCAACATAAAATAAACCGAATTTGATACCCGAGTATTCGGTTTGATAACCTGCTACTAATTCTTCTTCTGCTTCTGGTAAATCAAAAGGTAATCTCTCACATTCTGCTAGGGAAGAGATGAGAAAAATGATAAACCCTATAGGCTGACGCCACAAATTCCACCCCCCCAAACCGTATTTTGATTGCGCCTCAACTATATCAATTGTACTTGAACTGTTAGATAATCATAGTCGGTGATACCATCACTGTTACCATCGCTATTACAGAACCGTACATGAGATTTTCACCTCATACGGCTCCTTGAAGGCCATAAATAAATCTAAGGGCCGGGTAAGTTTTATTTTGATTTTATCTTGATATGTTTGTAGGATGAATAAGATCAAACTTTATTGGACGGTCCAAAATTAGACCAATTGAATTCTGTCTGTTATAATTATTTAGTTTTTTATTTAATTAATTATTATTTTAATAATTAAATAAAAAAAAAACACACAAAGTACTTCTGAATTGATCTCACCCCTTCTTTAATAATTTTAATTCTTCTTTGTTGAGTAATAACTTAATTCTTCAATAAAATACTTCTTGTAGAAATATCAATAACCCGTCTTTTTCACTTAAAAAAAATTCCATATTAATTCATGAATTATGATACAAATTCTATATATATGAATATGGAAAAAGATCAAAAAGATTTTTTTTTATTGGAATTGGGTTTCTTTCTCTCTTTTTTTTTTCGTTCCTATTCTTCTTTCTATTTTTGAGAAAAAGAGGGCTTACAAAATAAAGGAAAGGGTTTTTTCGTTCCCAATAGTTATGTATTTAATCGGTGGATAGGAGCATACTCTGGATTGGAATCGTGCCTTGGGGAGTACTGCCTAATAATTTCTACCAACTTTAAGCCCCAATTAGTATTCTTTGTTTGTATATTATGTCAAAATGTTCTTTTGGATAATTTACATAATCTCCATTTCCATTACAAATCCGTTACATATCTTGGTGTTTCTAACCATCCACACGTTTTTGTTCAACCCCCCGTTATGATAATACGTGTATGGTAATACATACAAATGATAGTGAAAACTCAATACGGTGGATCTTTTGAGCCCGCTTCAAGTCAGGATGACTAATCAACCAATCTTGGGGTAAACGGTTTCTTATGTTTATTTCCGCTTAACTCTTTAACTCTTATACATGGAAAATGAGACTCAATATTTTTACTGCGAATTTATATATTCTAAATTATCTTATTTATACTTATTTATATATTTATATATAAGCTGTTTTCTTTCACTCATATAACTATTTGATTTAATTCTTCAATCCGAAATCCGAATAATTAATAAAAAAAAATGAAGATATCTACTCTACTCAATTCATTCCACCACATTTCCTAGAAAGAAAGAATAAAGAAAAGTTTATGTCTATATATCAACGAATCGCACGTAGAGATATGGATAACACACATAAAGTTAATGGTATTTCATAACTAATCGATTGAGCAGCAGCTCGTAGACCACCTAAAAAGGAATATTTATTATTTGACCCGTATCCTGACATAAGAAGTCCAATGGGAGCAATACTTGAAATGGCAATCCATAAAAAAACACCAATATTGAGATCCGCTAAAACAAGGCGATAACCAAACGGAACTACTAAATAGCTTACTAAAATTGATATAACTGCTATGGATGGACCGATACTGAATAAACGAGTATCCCCTCTAGATGGAAAAAGATTTTCTTTGAAAAGAAGTTTTGTCCCATCTGCTAGAGCTTGAAGAACTCCCAAAGGGCCGGCGTATTCAGGTCCAATACGTTGTTGTATTCCCGCGGATATTTCTCTTTCTAACCATACAATTACCAGTACGCCTATTGTGATTCCCAATACAAGAGTCAAAATAGGAATAAATAACCATATAATTCCATAGACCTCTTTTAAAAATTCCAATCTAGAAAAAGAATCGATATCTTGTACTTTTGGTGTATCAATTATCATTTCAACGATCAACTTCTCCCATAATGATATCTATACTACCTAGTATTGTCATAATATCAGCCAATTTCATTCTTTTAACTAACTGAGGAAGAATTTGCAAATTAATAAAACCCGGCGGTCGAATTTTCCATCTCCAAGGAAAACCACTCCGATCCCCTATCAGAAAAATCCCCAACTCTCCTTTTGGGGCTTCGACTCTCACATAAAGTTCTTGTTTCGGCAATTCAAATGTAGGAGAAGGTTTTTTACTAATAAAGCGATATTCAAAATCATTCCATTCTGGATTCCCTTCTCTATCAAAGTATCGGATTTCTAAATTCTCATATGGTCCCCCCGGAATTCCTTCGAGAGCCTGTTGAATAATTTTTATGGATTCTACCATTTCACCAATTCGGACTAGATAACGAGCCAATGAATCTCCTTCTTTTTGCCACTGTACTTCCCAATCAAATTCGTCGTAACACTCATACTGATCAACTTTACGAAGATCCCATTGTATTCCGGACGCTCGCAGCATTGGTCCCGATAAACCCCAATTTATTACTTCCTCTCGACCAATAATGCCTACCCCCTCGACTCGTTCTAAAAAAATTGGATTGCGTGTAATAAGTTGTTGATATTCAGCAACCCTTGTTAAAAAATAATTGCAGAAATCCAAACATTTATCTATCCAGCCATGAGGTAGATCAGCCGCTACTCCCCCGATCCTAAAATAATTATGCATCATTCTCATACCGGTGGCAGCTTCGAATAGATCATATACTAATTCTCTTTCTCTGAAAATATAGAAAAAAGGAGTCTGTGCACCAATATCCGCCATAAAAGGACCGAGCCATAACAGATGAGAAGCTATACGACTCAACTCCAACATAATTATTCTGATATAGCTGGCTCTTTTAGGTACTTGAATATTTCCCAGCTGTTCCGGCCCATTTACCGTTATTGCTTCTGTGAACATAGTAGCTAAATAATCCCAACGTGTTACATAAGGCAAATATTGTATAATTGTTCGGTTTTCCGCAATTTTTTCCATCCCTCGGTGTAAATAACCCAATATTGGTTCACAGTCAATAACATCTTCACCATCTAGAGTAATGATAAGTCGAAGAACACCATGCATTGATGGATGGTGGGGACCCATATTGACTACCATGAGGTCTTTTCTTGTAGCTGGTATATTCATAGGTTTTTCCTTAATTCATTCTTTCATGAATTTCTGAAAACGAAAAAAAGTTCATTCAAATTCAAGATCTAATAAATCAAATAATTCAAAATGCCTCTTCAAATTAACGAGTTTTTAATTCCCGAATATCCAACCGATTAATTAATTCTTTATAACCCATTTTATTTTTCTTTGACAAATAAGATAGCAGTCGTTGGCGTTTTCCCAGAATTTTACGTAGACCTCTCTGAGATAAATAGTCTTTTTTGTGTAATTGTAAATGTGAAGTAAGTCTTCGTATCCTATTGGTGAAACTAAATATTTGAAATTCAACAGATCCCCAGTTTTCTTCTTTTTCTTCTTGTGAAATAACTGAGATGAATGAATTTTTTACCATAAAATGAAACCCCCTCTTTTTTTAAGATATTTTTGTTGATAGATATATTTATTGATCAGTAATAATAATGTCACTCGTTTTAGTTTGGTATAGACAATAATCTGAATTTCGTTATAAATTTCGGATTTTTTTAAATCAAATTGAATCAATCCGATTTTAATTTTAAAATTCGATTTGAAAAGGTATACAAAAGGGTGGTTGTTTTCTGCACTCCCAAAAGATAAAAACTTAGTCCTACAATCAGAAGGTTTTATTGATTCATTTCTAGATCGAATTGATAGGTCATTGAATTAGTATCATGTATCAGAATGGAATGTAAGACAATGGATGTGTGCACCTCTTTGTCGTCATAGACCCGCTGTGATATGGGATGGGAAATATAGCAAAAATGGACTAGTAATAAATTTTCAATCGCGGATACATATGTATCCTTACCATACCGAAACGACTGCCGTTATTGGTATCAAACCAATACCGATTCATACAAGCTAAATCTTCTAATCGATAATTGGGCCAAAGAAATAACTTTAATTTAATAAGTTTTTTTTTTAATCCTTTGCTTTTATCCAAACCCTGGCCGTTTACCTTATTCCCATTCCCCAATGCTGAATTTTTATGCATATCATTTCTATTCCTAGAATTGAAACAAATTAGAATTCTAAATTCTCTCCGAAGTCTGGGTGATAAAAGATTTTCAGGAACAAACAAATCATAATTATTTTTATCTCTATTTCCAGTCATCTTTTGATATTTGGTAATGACTTTATCAGAATTCTTATCATCAGAATTCTTATCAACATGGTTTTTTTCTCGGTATTTTTGATTAATTTGGTGTTTACTTTGATGAACCAATGAAATACCAATGGTTTGATACATAATAAATTGTCCATCATTTTTTATAGATAGACGAATCGGTTCAATAATAAAAATTCCTCTTTTGATCAATTCTGTAAGAGTTAAATTTTTCTGAATCATCAGAATATCCAGACTCATTTCTCCCCTTTGAATAGAGGATATAGTTATTTCTCTTGGATTTATCAGTCTAAGCAGGAGACAATATACTTTGATGTTATTGATTATTTTTTTATTTAAAATATCATCCCATCGCAATTGAAAATGCAAATACCTTTTTAGCAAGAAATAAAACTCCGCTTTTGTATTGTTCTTGTATTGCTTTTTATTTTTATGTTTTTTCATGTCCGAGCCCATATAATCTTCTTCAACATCTTTTTCTTGGTTTGAAAGAGCGGATTCAAGGTTTGCTTGGTCCGCAGATTCTTTTTGACCTTTATTTCGTTTTTTTAATTCAAGAGATTTTTTTTCATTGGAGGATATAAAAGGATCTCTTTTTTTATTTCCAGCGATGCTTTTGTTTTCAATATCAGTAGCGTTTTCATTTATATTAGAATCTAAAAGAAGTAATTTTATTGGTATAACCCACGGTTTAGTTTTATACAAATTATAAAGTATCAAAAATTCTGGGAAGAACCAATGTTCAAGATTTGATATGGGACGATTTAATATTTCTTCATTCATTCCCATCCAATCCAAAAACCCTTTTTGATTGGATAGGTTGATTTCTTGATCTTGATGAATCGTGAGGTAAAAAGGATCTTTCTTTTTTATTTTATCAATTATTTGATAATTATTAAGCTTAGCCTTAGTAGATTTTTTATTACTGTCAGTATCAATATTGATCCAGGCTTCGATATCGACTTTCTTTCTAAGACAAAAATGGATAATTCTCCAATCAAAATATTTTCTATCCATATTTTTCTCCATATCTCTAATATCATCTTGTACTAGATCATTATTGATAGGGATAATAGGAATACCTTCCATCATATTAAATAATTTTCCTTTATGTGTGTTGGAATTCGAAAAAACTTCTTGGTTATTTTTTACATGAAATGGCGATTCATAAATTGAAGAGTACTTCGTATCTTCAGAATTAATAGATTTATATGCTAACCGATCATATCTATATTGTTTTTTAAAACTCTCCTTTTGATTTAGTAATGAAGCCTTTTCCAAATTTTTTTGTTTTTCGTAGTGAATAAATTTCATTTTTTTAGATGAATTGCATAAATCCTTATTTTGATTCATACAGTGTTGATTGAATCTATTTCGCCATTTTTGTGTTACTAGTCTAGACCATCTAATCTGAGATATATCATATTGATAATGATTCCTTAACCAATTTGTCCATTGATTCATTCCAGACTTCTGACGATTCTTATGTTTTAATTGAGAATGAAACAATTCTTGTGTTCCAACAAAAGAATCCTTTATTTCATTTTTAATAAAAAGGGCTGCTCCATTATATTGAAAGACAGATTTTAACTTATATAAATAGAAATTAATAAATTGGGTTTGTGAGAGTTTGTAAAATACATAGGCTTGTGAAAAGTAGGATAAGTCACAAAAATTATTTGCATTCTTATTACTAATATTAGTATTATAAAGTGCCTTTTTTAGAGTCGAAATAAAGTGAATTAAACTTTGATTTGTTTTATCAATTTTTTCTTGAGTTGTTTCATTATTGGTAATGTATTTATTAATAATTTTTTTTATTGATTCAAGAAATGGTTGTGTATTGATCCTAGGAATATTAATGATCCACAGAAAGATATCTATGTATACTCTTTCAATGAAAATTTTTAAAAAATAATGTGATTTGCGGATTAATCGAACATTTTTTCTTTTTAATATCTGCCAAATATTTTTTTGTGATTCCAACCTTTTATCATCATCACTTATTTTTATTTTGTTAGAACTAATATTTCGATCTGGAATTAGAACCCCCCCCCTTTTTTCATTTTTTATTTTTTCTATTTGATTTATGATTGTGTTTGTTCTATCAGTTAGATCCTGCATTTTTTTTTCTGTCAATGAATAATTTGTCCAATCCCGAGGTATAGTTTGAATGGACGATTCATGAATCATCAAATTACTGATTATAGAATCTTTTTTAGTTTTACTCAATTCAAATTCATATACTTTTCTTTTTCTCAATCCAAACAGGAGAATTGGGTT